AACATAATCTGGATCATGCCACATCACTTATTCTACTAGATCTTACGAAGCCTATTCATGCATGACATGATTCGGGTCTGATCATAGAAAAGATTCTCCTCAAAGGAACCAGCCTATCCTCTTGCTCCGCAGGGGGGGCGGCGGTTGGAACAGAGACACATTTGTTTATGAATTCCAATGTGGCAGATAATATATCTGCATGGACCAATCAATAGTTCAAGTCACACACTCCCATAATCCATCCTCTCCTCCGAGAATCCACTTCAACTGTTCGTATCAAATAAAAAATACTTCGTGGTTGAAGGGAAATATCCAAATAACATGTCTTATTCTTTTCAATAATCCATATTTATAGCAATGAAATACAAATACTATTTTTTTTGTTCCTACCCAAATAATATATTATATGATCTATTACAAATACCTATGCTCTGTCTTCTCTATAAAGGACCTGAAATACCTTGCTTACGTATCATTGAAAAGTGCATTAACATAAATACGGCAGTAAGAAGAGGTAATACAAAAGTGTGTAAACTATAAAAGCGGGTCAAAGTGGATTGACCCACGCTAGCACTTCCGCGTAATAACTCTACCAAGGGCGATCCCACTATAGGGATAGCCTCAGGTACACCAGTTACAATTTTGACTGCCCAATACCCAATTTGGTCCCAAGGTAAAGAATAACCAGTTACCCCAAAGGATGCAGTCAACACAGCCAGAACTACACCCGTAACCCAAGTCAATTCACGTGGTTTCTTAAAACCACCTGTGAGATAAACACGAAATACGTGCAGGATCATCATTAGAACCATCATACTTGCTGACCATCGATGAACTGATCGGATTAACCAACCGAAGTTGGCTTCAGTCATTATGTATTGAACAGAGGCAAAAGCTTCTGTGACGGTCGGGCGATAGTAAAAAGTCATAGCAAAACCCGTAGCTACTTGTACTAAAAAGCAAGTAAGTGTGATCCCTCCTAGACAATGAAATATATTGACATGAGGAGGAACATATTTACTAGTTATATCATCTGCAATCGCTTGAATCTCGAGACGCTCCTCGAACCAATCATATACTTTATTGAGATAGGTGAACCGAAGGCGAAGGGACTCCCCCTCTGAGAACCGTATATGAGAATTTCGTCTCGTACGGCTCAAGCGAAAACACCCCAATACTGGTTCTGGTTGCAACGTGCAATAGAAAAGAAAGATTTGAAACCTTTTGGAGACTTCACTTGTTTTAGAGACTTCACTTGATTCAATCTTTCCAGATAAAATGAGGGAACCAAAACCCTAAATCTCTTCTTTGTGATGATAGCGCCAAAATATCAAGTTGGCTCATCCTATGTTGATTGTTACAGGCCTTTTGAATGTTCTCTTACCCTATTTTATTTTTGTTTATACGTAATACATACGAATTGACTATTGATAGGAATTATCTTGTTGAGACCCTATGAATCAATTGAAACCTCAGATTCCTACTAGAACCACGATGATTCAACAAAGAACAAAACAGAACCAAAGAGTTCTCTGAGTAGGAACCCTTTCGTTTGATCATCACTTCACTTATTCAATGAACAGATATAATAACTAAGAATCCATAGAAATATTTGTCCTGTCCCTCGCTCAGCTCAAACTAAGCATGATTCTGAAGGAAAAAGGTGGTTCGATTTCTGAAACGCCTCATTGAAAAGTTAATTGAATGAAAAGTTCATTGAAAAAAATAATAGTAGTTGGAGGCCGGTCACGAGGTACGAATAGTAGGTATGAATCATAGTTTAAATAGTTCTTAATCTATTCCATATAGTCCGTGCTCCAGATACTAGACTGACTATCTGACGGGCTAGAACCATCTCTCTCGATGAGATGACAGACTTATTCTCTGTACTATCAATAGGTATAACAAGTCACACACTCATATTCCGGAAATACCGAAACAAAAGAATTCCGCGGTCGAACTACCAAACAGAATGAGATGACCTAGAAATCCGAATCCTAAGTGATTCTTTTTTTTATTGAAAGTTAGGACTTATCCGTTCTTCTGGACCTAACTTAATGAAATACCATCCAGTAAAACGGAAGAATTATAAATCTCCAAAATAATAGATAGGAATACTGCAAATAGAGCCATTGCGACACCCATAAGGGGTGTAGTTCCCCATCCAGGGGCTACTTTACCATATTCCGAATTCAATGGTCTTAATAAATCGCCTACAATAGTCCGTCTTGGCCCAGATCTGGAACTACCCTCAATGGTTTGTGTAGCCATAAATCCTATTCCATGCATTGTTTGAGATCTGTTGACTTTGTATACGATTCCGTTGTAAATAAACTATCTTATCGTAGATCCATCGTGGTCTTGAAATCACTTAATAATGGAAACTGCAACTCTAGTCGCCATCTTCATATCTGGTTTACTTGTAAGCTTTACGGGGTATGCCTTATATACCGCCTTTGGGCAACCCTCTCAACAACTAAGAGATCCATTTGAGGAACACGGGGACTAGTTGAAATGATGACCCTCCTCATCGGAGGGTCATCATTTCAATTGAGATAATGAAAAATCATTTCGTCTTTTTATTTGGAACCTTAGGCGGTTCTCGAAAAAAGATAGCAAAAAATATTATCCCCAGAGTCGAGACCAACAGGAATGTATAAACCAATGCTTCCATAGATTCGATCGTGTTTTACAATTATAGCTTCCATACCTGTTCATTTGGGATCATTTCCCAGACAAGTAAAGGTCAAGAGTAATAGGTGATGATTCGAATTAAAATTAATATTTCTCCAGTACCCTATATGAAACATAGGCTAGACATATGAAAGAAATGTTGTATCAGACTACTTGTCTCCTTGTAGTTGGATCCCCCAGTTTTTGGAAGGTTCCAAATTCCACTTGAGCATCTAAATCTGGGTCGATACCAGCAAAAACATCTCTGAACAAGGTTCTAGCACCATGCCAAATGTGGCCGAAAAAGAAAAGCAAAGCAAACGAAGCATGTCCAAAAGTGAACCAACCCCTTGGACTACTACGAAAAACACCATCGGATTTCAAAGTAGCGCGATCCAATTCAAAAATTTCACCCAATTGGGCACGTCTAGCATATTTTTTCACAGTAGCAGGATCATTATAACTGACTCCATTGAGTTCACCACCATAGAACTCAACAGTTACACCCACTTGTTCGACACTATACTTTGATTCTGCCCTTCTAAAAGGAACATCGGCTCTCACAATTCCGTCTCCATCTACCAAAACTACCGGAAATGTTTCAAAGAAGGTAGGCATACGACGTACAAAAAGTTCATGCCCCTCTTTATCTCTAAAGACAGGGTGTCCTAACCACCCAACAGCTATTCCATCCCCGTTGTCCATTGAGCCGGCTCTGAACAATCCTCCTTTCGCCGGATTATTACCGATATAATCATAAAAAGCTAGTTTATCGGGAATTTTAGACCAAGATTCCGATAAACTCAGATTTTCAGCTAGCCCGGCGTTAACTCTTCGATATATTTCTTGCTGGAAATATCCCTGATCCCACTGATAACGAGTAGGACCAAATAATTCGATCGGAGTAGTCGCTGAACCATACCACATAGTTCCAGCAACAACGAAAGCTGCAAAAAACACAGCAGCGATACTACTGGAAAGCACAGTTTCAATATTGCCCATACGTAATGCTTTGTATAGACGTTGGGGCGGGCGAACACTAAGATGGAATAGACCCGCTAATATTCCCAAGGTGCCCGCTGCAATATGATGAGAAGCTATCCCCCCCGGAACAAAAGGATCAAAACCCTCTGCGCCCCATGAAGGACTTACAGGTTGCACTTTTCCGGTTAGCCCATAAGGATCAGACACCCATATTCCAGGGCCATACAAACCTGTTACATGAAATGCACCAAACCCAAAGCAAGCCACCCCAGATAAAAATAAATGAATTCCAAAGATCTTGGGCAAATCCAAAGAGGGTTTTCCCGTACGTTCATCACAGAATATTTCTAGATCCCAATACACCCAATGCCAGATAGCTGCCAAGAAGCACAAGCCAGAAAACACAATGTGTGCCCCGGCAACACCTTCGTAACTCCAAATACCCGGATTGGTTACAGTTCCTCCTGTAATACTCCAACCGCCCCATGAATTGGTTATTCCTAAACGAGTCATGAAGGGTATAACGAACATACCTTGTCGCCACATTGGATCAAGAACGGGATCAGAGGGATCAAAAACAGCTAATTCGTATAGAGCCATAGAACCGGCCCAACCAGAAACTAGAGCTGTATGCATTATATGGACAGAAAGCAAGCGACCAGGATCATTCAATACGACAGTATGAACACGATACCAAGGCAAACCCATGGAAATACCCCTTGAAAAATAGACACTATGTAACTTTGTCACATTGGAAAAGACTATGCTATGGACCTCATTCAGTGATTATCTCGGTGCAAGGGTTCACATTTATTACGTGCCGCAGGTGATAGTAATAATGGAACAATTCCGTTCTGTTCGCAGGAACAAAGAGAAGCAGATTTATTTTATACCCGATAAGTACCAATACGCAATGGGGGGATTGGTCCCATTTTTTTAAGTGAATCCATTAGATACTTGTTCATCATTCGAAGGATCCGCTCCGTCCCTAAGAATTTTCTTTTTTTCATTCTGTCTTCCTACATGAGTCTTCCAATCTATGTATAAAATATGATAAACAAAAATATTATGAGGACAATAAACCCATTGTTACGTTTCCACATCAAAGTGAAGTATAGTACTTAACCCCGTTTTCTTTAATGTAATGCCCATTGGTGTTCCAAAAGTCCCTTTTCGGAGTCCTGGAGAGGAAGATGCAGTTTGGGTTGACATATAGTGCGACTTGTCGGACATATTGGGTCATATGGGATTTCCCCGTTCTCTCCCCTGATCGAGATATACTCTCTTTCGCCTAAGAAAGATTGATTGAATCATCAAATCAATTCAATAATTCGGAGCGTGAAATGTGCAAATGGATCAATTCGTTTGAAAGATAAATATTATCTTATCAATTAGAATAATCTATGGTTGACTTGGAACAATAAAATGAAGTATCCAGGCTCCGTTCAGAAAATACCAAATGGGTAATATTGATTACCACTTCTATCATCTATCAGAAATAAGACCATAGGAGTGATCTCAAACCACTAATAAATATAAATGTGATGAATACATCGAATACTTGGTTGGTGGAAGGCATAAAAAAGTCGTAAGAAAAAAATAAGTGGTACTGGGGGCATTTGTCCTATATGTGCAAATGGAATTCGGGCGAATCTTTACCCGGAGTAGAGCATAAACCTAAAATAAGTGAAGAGGCCCATTCAGGAACAAGAAAATGGCATCGCGATTTGGATCTCGATGAAACAATACATCAATCAAAAGAATACATCAATAAAAAGATGTTCAGTGAATTCTTTTTTGTAGGTTAGGAGGGCAAACCAAAACTAATTTTTGTGGAAAATGCAAATGAAAATAAACCCCTTCGTCAGGAAAACGCCTAAACTCAAAAAGAATAGGTCTGGAATCAACACATTGATTATTTTTTTTTCGAACTTTTTTGAACCGTATGTATCGAAAGGTGCGTGTACGGTTCTGCGGGGATACAATTTTTCCTAATCAACCGACTTCATCGAGAAAGATTACTTTTTTTAGGCCAAGGCGTTGATAGCGAGATCTCGAATCAACTTGTTGGTCTCATGGTATATCTCAGTATGGAAGATAATACCAGGGATCTCTATTTGTTTATAAATTCTCCCGGCGGATGGGTAATACCGGGAATAGCTATTTATGATGCTATGCAAATTGTTCCACCAGACGTACATACAATATGCATGGGATTAGCCGCTTCGATGGGATCTTTCATCCTGGTCGGAGGAGAATTTACCAAACGTCTAGCATTCCCTCACGCTCGGCGCCAATGAGTTTTTATTTGACTTGAAGAAAAAATAAGACTATGCCTTCGCCATATGGAATATATAAGTAATAATAGCATGGCACGTTTAGTTCGATATGAGCAAATCATTATTGCTTCTTCATAACATGATTATGTATCGAGATAGTAGTATGAAACAAAAGGTTAGTCCCGATTTGATCTTATTCCTATGTTATTTATCGGGGGTCCATTTCAGCGTCACAAACAACCCCTTTTCCTTACACAACATGAGTCTGAATATTTCTAAGCATGAAAAGAAAGGGATCATTTTCCTTATCATTTTTCTTATTGAATCAGACTCAGACCAGAAAGAAACTTTGGGATTGCTGAATCATAGAAGAGAGATGAATATATTATCTAAAGCAACGGAACCATCATAGTATTTTTTTGTTCCTACGAGGAGAAGGGTGGTAAATGGATCATCCAACGATTTGGATCTGATAGATCTATTTGTCTCTTTCTTTGATGTAAGAGAAGAGTAGATTCCATTGCGGAGCCGTATGCAATGTGCAAAAATTGCCTGTACGGTTTTATATCTTTTTTGATTTTTATTTATTCTTTTCGCTCCATTTTGCGAGATAGAGGAATCGTTCATTATGACATATTATAATCAGGGTTATGATCCACCAACCTGCTAGTTCTTTTTATGAGGCACAAGCAGGAGAATTTATCCTGGAAGCGGAAGAACTGTTGAAACTTCGCGAAATACTAACAAGAGTTTATGTACAAAGAACGGGCAAACCTTTATGGGTTGTATCTGAAGACATGGAAAGGGATGTTTTTATGTCAGCAACAGAAGCCCAAGCTCATGGCATTGTTGATCTTGTAGCAGTCGAAAATAGCGCGGATTTTGTGTAAATCGGTAATTCTACTTCGAACCATGGTTCGAAGTAGAATCTTCAACTCAAATGAAAGTAATTCATAATCATCAGGTTAGGATCGATCTAAACCAACCGATTCTATATACGATTCAGCATGCCAACTATTAAACAACTTATTAGAAACACAAGACAGCCAATGAGAAATGTCACGAAATCTCCTGCTCTTCGAGGATGCCCTCAGCGTAGAGGAACATGTACTAGGGTGTATGTGTGACTCGTTCAGATCATGAACTGTGACCTAAACTAAACCATTTTTCCAGTATCAATGACCAGTGCCAATGAAAATGAATGGGGTAGAATGGAAGAACTACATTTTTTAAAAAGATCTAATCTATCATATACCTCTATTGTGTATGGAATTTATGGTTTCCATTGGTGCAAATCCAATCGCCTTGATTTGAATTTGGGATGAAAAGCGATTCCTCATTGGTAGCGAATGGTTATCCATTAAGCGGGGAAATAGTATTTAAAAAGCATAAAGTTGTATTGGTGCTCTTACTGCTGAAAGAACGGACTGATAGGGTCAGCTACCTAGCCAACCTTCATAATTAAATACCGTCACTGTATGGATAGATCTCGTTGTGAAAAGACCTATTACTGGCTAATTCATGGGTAGAGCCAAATGGTGTGAACTGTACAAGTTACCAATAACATTGATTAAATGAGGGAAAGGGCTCCGGTGTATAGATAGGACCTCGCCGTTTAAGAAGTAACCATAGAAACGATGGAACCCACTATTTATTCATGGGGAAATGAACTGCCTGTAAGAAATAACAAATCGTGGTTGGGAAGGTTATAGTAGCAAAAGAAAGCCATCGGAATTTTTATTTTATACACCGGAAGAATCCGTTTTGCTTAGACCAAGAGAAGGAAAAAGAATGACTGAAAGAAAAGAAATGAAAATCAATTAGTTATTCATGAAAATCTTATTCATCAAAGTCCCATTTTAAACTATGACAAGAGTTAGACGTGGATATATTGCGCGGAGGCGTCGAAGGAAAATTCGTTTATTTGCATCAAGCTTTCGAGGAGCTCATTCAAGACTTACTCGAACTGCTACTCAACAGAAAATAAGGGCTTTGGTTTCCAGCCATAGGGGTAGAGGAAGGCAAAAGCGAGATTTTCGTCGTTTGTGGATCACTCGGATAAATGCAGTAACCCGCGAGAATGGGGTACCCTATAGTCGATTAATACACGATCTGCGCAAGAAGCAGCTCCTTCTTAATCGTAAAATACTTGCACAAATAGCTATATCAAATAGGAATTGCCTTTACATGATTTCCAATGATATCCTTAAATAAGGAGATTGATCGGGAGGAGTCCGACGGAATAATTTAAATGAAACAGAGTTTCCCGGAGAATGACCCCGGGAAGGTAGAGTCAAAATAGCAATGTAAAGGAAAATAAAATGTAGTAGGAATGAACGAACCCATTTCTTTATTGAAATGGGTCTTCTTCCCCCATTCTTTCTTTTTTCTTCCGACACGACAATTGAATAGGAGCTCCGAATCTTACGAACAAAGTATCACATCAATTTGAGTTATGATTTGAGTTCTGATTCGATTGAAGAGTGGTCCTATTTCTATTTTTTTCTGGTTCTAGTGCCGGTAGTTCTAGAAATCGACTCGGCTCTCTCAAATTGTTTCTCATTATTAAGAAAAGGTAACAAAGATAAAATACGAGCTTGTTTTATAGCAATAGTAATTAATCGTTGTTGTTTCAAGGTCAATCTATTCACTCGCCTAGGTAATATTTTTCCTTGTTCACTAATAAATCGACTAATTAAACTCATGTTTCTATAATCAATTCGATCCCCCAACCCAATTGGGGGCAAACGCCTACGAAAAGATCGCTTGGATTTACGAAAGGGTCGCTTGAATTTCTCCATGGTTTATTCCTTATCTCTAAAATACCATTTCTTCTCTAAAATACCATTTCTTCATTCATCTCGGATCCGCCCGAAATGGCATTTTATTTGCTCCTAGATATGTTATATGTAATTCCTCCCCGTTCCTTCAAATGTTGGCACACGCAAGGCAACACCGCATTCAATCTATTTCTTTATCTCCCCGTGAATCGTATGTTTGTAACAATAGGGACAGAATTTCTTCAATTCCAATCGACCAGGTGTATTGTGTCGATTCTTTTGAGTAATATATCTGGAAATGCCCGGTGATTCCTTCTTCTTATCGGCACCATTTCGGACACAACTGGTACATTCCAAAATAACCGTAACTCTGGGATTTTTACCCTTGGGCATAAACCTCCTTTGTATTTTGGATTCCCCCAACTCTTTCTTCTCTTCTTCAATCCGAAGAAGAAGAAAGGAGAAAGGAAAAAAATAGAAGTTGCTAACTGGAAATCTAATTATGAAAGATTTCGTTGCAAGTTGTAATCAATAGAATAGAGTAATACGTAATACAACTATTTACTACAATTCAATTACTATTCCTAATCTCAGTATTTTATTTCAGTATCACTTAATTTAAGTATCTTATCTAATCTTGAATATCCAAGCCTAGATCCACATTTCTATTTCTGTTCTCCCTCTATTTATTCTACCCCGAATCCGAGTTTTGCTGAGGTTTAATTCACTTTTATTCTTTCTATTTCACTACTCAACAAAAGTGAAGGGAGGGACAGGGGCTATTTAACAAACAGAGAATTTATTGCTATTGTTAGCCAACATCTTCTACCACATCGATAATACCACACCGATAACTAGAATGAAAAAAAGGGGAATGTCAACGCATCTGGGAATAAACGATTGATCTCTATCAATAGACCTGCTAAAGAACCGAACCATAGAGTAGTTAGCACAGGCGCTACGGAAAGGTATGTTTTGATATCTCGCATTGAAAATCCTCCTTCTTTATTTAACACATATATGATCAGATATATTATATATATAGTTGTGGATCACTTGTATTTGTGTGCGGAATCCTTAATTAACTAAAATGGATATGTACAACGATCCAGTAGATGAGATACTCCTGCCCCTGAAGCAAAGAAAAAGTAAGTGCCCCGTTCCGTTATTTTTTTTGTTCTTGAGCATATAAATACTCATTCTTTTATACGTTGTATTTCACCTTGGATTTCATATATACATAATTCTAACTCTTTTATTTTATGTTATGAGACCAAAAAGAAAAAATGGCAAGAGAAATGTATATAGATATATTTAAAGGAAATAACGGTGTGGAAAAGAAGACAGGGATTCTCTACAATGACACTGTACAACAATTGAAAGGGATGTAGCGCAGTTTGGTAGCGCGTTTGTTTTGGGTACAAAATGTCACGGGTTCAAATCCTGTCATCCCTACCTATTACTTATCTTACAGGCAGTAACATGGGATCAATTGAAATTGGGGATGGCATGATCATTAGTATCATTTAATGATACTATATGCAAGCTAAGAAGTATTGGGAAAAGATTATCTCTTGTCATGATAAAGCGCTCTTAGTTCAGTTTGGTAGAACGCGGGTCTCCAAAACCCGATGTCGTAGGTTCAAATCCTACAGAGCGTGATGCTACTTTGTATCGAATCACATTAACTTGAATTGCGAACATCAATCGAATTCAATTTGACCTCCTGAGGGTCAAGGATAGGAGGTCAATGACAAGAAAAAAGAAATCTTACTCAATCAAAAGTCCAACTGATCGCCGCGTCTGTATTGTAAATATGCAGTTACAAACAATCCGGCTAAAGTAATAGGAATTAGACCTAACACGATTCCAAATAAAAAAACTTCAATCATTTCGATTTGTTGTCTTGTTTGAAAGGGGAGAAAAGGTAATATCTATCTCTAATCTAAATAATAATCTGCATCACCCAGTAATCTCAACGTCCACGAATTTTCAATTGATGCTGGAAGTCAAAACCATAGAATACCTGGAATGGAATCTTACAGAAATCTGAATTTTAAAATTCTCATTTTTCTGATTTGATTGTTCATTCAATTAATTTCAAATAAGTCGTATCTTGCTCAGACCAATAAATAGAGCTGGGGTTATAGTTGAAGCAGTCAGTAGAAAACCGAAATAACTAGCTATAGTAGGCATGAAGGAACTAAATGAGATACGTTCTTTTTATACATATGTTTATAAAGCACTTGCCTAAGTTTCCGTTTTTGCGAGATACCGAGATACGATGATAAGAAAAAATCCAAATTGAAAGAGTTAGTCCTAATTTAATTTGTTTTCTTTTGATTTCTCAGTCATTTCATTATAAACAGGACTAACAAACGTGATGTGACGAAGGAAAAATCAATAGTAAATTTACCTTACTATGAATTCCTTATGAATTCCTCGTCTGTGACATCTACTGATCTCGTGATTCCGAATCAACAAATTGATTGAACAACTCGTATAGTAATACGAACTCTGTCTTGTAACTTCATTCACAAATGAAATTCTCTTTCATGGAAAACTATGGGATAGAAAGAAGAATTGGATTTTAAAATGATTCCAACTTGGATCATTGCTTTTCCTTTTCAATTGGATCCGTTTTGGAACGAACCGATAACGACTCTTTCTTATTTTCACTTACTTAATATAACTTAATATTTTTAATATTTAATATAATATAAGATATCTCAAAAGAAGAAAAAAGAAGAAAAAAAGTATCCCACGACTTCTCAAAGCAAAGAAATAAAAAGCGTTATTTCAGATACAACTCGATTCCAAGATTAGCAATTACAATTATTTTGTTGTTCTGGGTTCCACATTTTTTTGTCTTTTCACATGATGTAGTCCTATCTTCTTGTAGGTGGGAACCCTTGAATTGAACCTAATGAAACAATCTAATGAAAAACCAGATTAGTTCAATCCATTATAGTTGCATCATGAATTTCGACTGCTCCAACTATGTTCACTTTCCCTTATCGAATACTATTTGCTATTGTACTGTCCAAACAACCCCTCTTATTGGAAGGGGTTAGAACGAAAATACCTTTTTCTACTTCTACAACCACGAAAACTCCTTTCCAGATTTTGCATTCAATTGTGGGAATATGATAATTTCATTCATGAATTATTAGATAAGATAGATTAATTAAATATAAATAAAAAATAAAAGCCATCGAGTCACCTTTACCAAGATCTTCAGCCTATCCCGAAACCGGTAAAACATTATATTACAAGTAATTTTCTATTCTATTGAATGACACCTGCTTAGGCCTATACAAGGAACAAGAAAGGAAGAAAGGAATTCTGTACTATTTTTTTCGATGCTGATTGAAACAACATTGCTGTGTCAGAGGAAAGATAGCTATACTGATTCGGTATACTCTAAATACACCCTTGGTACAATATTGACGATCTCACAAAGATTGGATATCAGTATTTATCCATTTACTGATCTCTATCTTTCACGAAATCGATCCCCCTTTGACTGTAATATTGGAGCTCAGCATGTCTGGAAGTACGGGAGAACGCGCTTTTGCTGATATTATTACCAGTATTCGATACTGGGTCATTCATAGCATTACTATACCTTCCCTATTCATTGCAGGTTGGTCATTCGTCAGCACGGGTTTAGCTTACGACGTGTTTGGAAGCCCTCGACCCAACGAATATTTCACAGAAAGCAGACAAGGGATTCCATTAATAACTGGCCGTTTCGATTCATTGGAACAACTCGATGAATTTAGTCGATCCTTTTAGGAGGCCTTAATGACCATAGATAGAACCTATCCAATTTTCACAGTGAGATGGTTGGCTGTTCACGGACTAGCTGTACCTACCGTTTTTTTCTTGGGGTCAATATCAGCAATGCAGTTCATCCAACGATAAAATAAATCAATCTAATCCGAATTAATTATAGAGCTACGACACAATCAAATCCGAACGAACAAAACGTTGAATTGAATCGTACCAGTCTCTACTGGGGGTTATTACTCATTTTTGTACTTGCTGTTTTATTTTCCAATTATTTCTTCAATTGAGAGAAAGAAAGGAAATTCTCTTATCTCATTCGGAAGGATATCATACCCATAACTATCCATGACTGTTTATGTCTATAGCATGACCACTTGATGAAATGGGGAGGGAAGTGAGGTAAATGGCCGATACTACTGGAAGGATTCCTCTTTGGCTGATAGGTACTGTAACTGGTATTCTTGTGATCGGTTTAATCGGCGTTTTCTTCTACGGATCATATTCCGGATTGGGATCATCCCTGTAATAATTGGATGAACCGTACTGTAGACATGAAAGAGTAAGAACTCAACAGGACCTGACCCCTCCTTATATGGATTTGAGGTCCTGTTGAGTTCTTACTCTTCGACCAAGACCTTGACCCATTCCATAAGAGGTGGAAATTCATCCAGTCAACACAATCATAATATATACATGTATTAGATTTTTCTAAATGAAAAATGGTTGATTGGCCCCGATGAAATTACTACATTCCTTAATTTTTTATAATGTTTTTGAAATGTCGAATCCACTGATTGATTCATAGTATCTATAGATATAGTGTGGACTTTTCCGAAGTAAGAATAAAGTAAAGAAAGAAGGATCTTTTGAATGACATAAATAATATGGATTTCTACAGATGAAACACCTTACAAATCATTCCTATACTAAACTAATTGGAAACTAGGAAACTATAGAAAAATACAGTTTGAACTGTAACTTTGATGTGAGTGATGAGATCAGATAATAAGGTATAATAAGATAATCCAATTAATAAGGATTTTGATATGCCCGAAAACCCAAGATTTCCACTTTTTGACCCGGAATTAGAACATGAAAAATATTTTTAAGCGAGTCTTTTTTCTTTTTATAAGTTCATTGAAAATTATAAGTTCATTGCAAAAATTCCATTTGCTCAATTGAGTTTCTCTTGCGCCTCTTTTTTTATCCCCCATACTTCTCTTCTTTCTTATGAATTCAAAGAGGTTCCGATAAACCCGCAATTCATATTTATTTGATTTGACGAATGAGACCCAGAACCTTTATTATTTCGACGCAACGAAAGAGCGGAAAATTACTTTTCTTTCTTTGTAGAAAGAAGATTTGGGAGACGAGTAATCTTTCCTGGAGCCTTCCTTTTTTCTTCATTTATCCTGCTTTCTACCCCTGCTTCCCACTTATGCGTTTATTAGCTGCTTCCCACTTATGCGTTTATTAGATATAGAATCTAAAAATATTGAGGCATTACGTGCCATTTACCATGTGGCAATAAGAAACCTGGCATAATCACACTAAACTAAATTTTGTAAATTTTGATCCAATCATCTTCTTTTGCAATTCCATACTATTGCTATTTTCTAATCTGGAATACAAGTCATCTCCGATATCTCGAAATAGTATAATCAAAAGCAAGCAAAAAGGGGCTTTCCGTGATTTTTGACCGCGCATACACATAATATAATTGCGATCAAAAAAAATTCAGCTTTTTTGCCAGCTCGATGTTGAGGAATCCGTGGATCTAGAAATTCATTTCGGCTAATTGAACCTTCTCAAATTGTTTCTTTTTAAGAACCAAAAAGATTTGCGCCAGAATAACAGATGCTAAGAAGAACAAAAGGCCTTGGATACGCAATGGATCTTGAAGTACTATTTCTGCATCGCCTTGACCAAAACCACCTACATTGGGATTACTTGTTAATGGCTGATCAAGCTTGATGTATTCACCTTCAGAAACAAGAAGTTCTGGTCCTGGAGGTATAATATCAACCGTTTCGTGTCCATTCGATGCATCAGATATGGTTATTTCATATCCACCTTTCTTTTCTTTACGTACTATTTTACTTACTATCCCTGCTGCTGAAGCATTATAGACTGTATTGTTACTCTTGCTCCCATCAGGATAAATCTGACCCCTTCCCCTGTTCCCACCTACATATATAGGATATTTTAAGAAGTGAACCTCTTTCTTAGTAGCGGGATCTGGAGAAAGGATGGGAAAGACGATTTCACTATATTTCTGACCAGGAACAGGGCCCACCACAAGAATGTTTTTTTTATTAGGACGATAACTCTGAAAAGACAGATTACCCATCTTTTCTTTCATCTCGGGAGAAATACGATCGGGGGGAGCTAATTCAAATCCTTCGGGTAAAATGAGAACAGCCCCTACATTCAAACCTCCCTTTTTACCATTAGCAAGAACCTGTTTCAGTTGCATATCGTAGGGGATTCTAACAACTGCCTCAAATACAGTATCAGGAAGCACAGCTTGTGGAACCTCAATATCCACGGGCTTGTTAGCCAGGTGGCAATTAGCGCATACAATACGCCCAGTTGCTTCTCGCGGATTTTCATAACTCTGCTGCGCAAAAATGGGATATGCATTTGAAATAGATGCCCGAGTCATTACATATATCATCATCGATACAGAAATGCATCGAGTCATCTGTTCCTTTACCCAAGAAAAAGTATTTCTATTTTTTTGCATGGTCTAATCATTGATCCCGGAAATTTCTACAATAAATTAGGTAGGGAGTCAGTATAGTTCCCTATCCCCGATTCTGCCATTTTATGGAATACAGAAGTAATCTAATCCCCTCGACGAGTCAAAGCATAAAGAATGAGTAAGATTTTGAATGGTTTGTTTATATACAAAGTGACATTACAATTTTCTTTATGTTGTCAGATTAAATCAGTTCTTCACTCATTCAGTGAATGATAAATCACTACAAGTGAAGGAGATACACGGTTTAAATAATGAAAGATCCAATATTTCAAAATTGTATCTAGAATGACCGGAAAGGTAGAAACGAGACCGGATATAATTTTCTCATTCTGAACAAATCCAAAATCTTTGTAGAACGAACCAATCATTAGTTCCCAAGCGTGGGGCGAATGGAATCCAATACATAAATCGGTTAATAAGAGAATGGAAAAAGCTTTTATTGTGTCGCTTAAGTTATAGAGGAATTCCTGAACCCAAGAATTCAGAGTGATAAGTTCTTCATTACCCAGAATAGAATAAGCACTTAGAATAGCGAAACAGGTTATATTTGTCGAGAAATGCAAAATAATATGTATATGATCTTGATTGTGCATTCTTACCAATTGTATCGTTTCTTTGTGGATTCCTATACGAAGCTTTTGTATATGTGTCTCCGGATACTCCTTTATCATTTCGTCCAACAAGAAAAGTTCTTCTAATTTTATGAATCCTTCTAGAATGCTCTTTTCTTGAATATCATTCAAAAAAGTTTCGGATTGGCTGGTATTCCACCAATTAGTCACCCAAGGTTCCATACTTTTATTAAATGAGAGAGAAATTCCCCAAGGCAGAAATACGATAGATGCGAGATATGGTAGGGGATTCAATGCTTTCTTTTTCGTCACTTCCAATCCGTGAATTGTTAATGAACCTGATTCATTTGTTGACTATGTCTGATATTTGTATGATGTATGAAGCACGAGTTCTATAACGAGGTATGGAACCTATGGATCTATTTTCCATTGTGTAATTTGTTTAGTCCTTGTCTCCAGAAATGGAATAAGGGTTAATTTATTTCGAATGCGGAGGTAATGAAATAGTGGCCCCAGACATCTCAATCGGTCAAATTCGGATCAATTGCATGTTCATTTGGTCTTTTTGATGAATGCCAGAAAGAAGCACTTGAAGTAACAAACATGAATATTATTCGTATTTCGAGAAAAACTCTTTTGTTATATCAATCAATTATTTCGAATTGTTTCACTGATTATCCACATCCCAGGAATAATCGAGGGGATAATTCTGAAAAATACCGATGATGAAATCCGAAATAGTCGGCAAAACGGGAGTGGTTCTAAAAAATCCAATTGTTTGGTCATCAAGAAACAAGCATTAAGAAAGATGAATAAAAAGAAAGGTGACAAAAGAGGGATAATTTACTGGGTATGATCCATCTTATCTTCATCTATATATAATGTAATGTATTGATTCGAAATATTGGTCCTAAAATCCTAAAATATGGATTCTGTACTCTGACCTGATATATGTGATGAATACAGACTTATGAAACTTGTTAATAATATGAAAATGAAAGAATTCAATGGAATTTCATACGCATGAAAAATAGTTTTGATGGACTAAAATCACTTCATGGTATGATTGTTCCATAAGTCCACCTGCTCCATGGTACGCAGGACATGGTATTTCCATCGGGATGTGGGAAATAGGATTTAACTCAATGTTTTCATCAAAGGAGCGAAACATCAGTTATAGTTATATTAAAATAAAAAAAGAAAAAGGGATTCTTGGGTTCCCTCCCTCTCCCTCGTGACGAGGAGCACTCATTCCTCGATTTCTTTGTTTCATTTCAAAATACTTCAATTGGTACGCGCAAAAAATAGGCCGATTCGGCAGCTTTTTGTTCAATTTCTCGTGGAGTTAAATTCTCATCGGTACGCGTCAATGGAATGTCTCCCCGGCCCCCAATTTCCATATAAAGGACACGGCGAGGAAAAAGACCCTCTTTCACTTCTATTCTGATCGAACGGATATCTCTTATACGGAATCGAAAGAAGATGCGACGATTTCTTCCAGGAAATCCCCAACGAAAAATACACACTATTCCTTCTTTTCTATCGAATTTGTCATAACCGCTACCTACACTCCACAAAATTGTGCACCACAAATAGGAGCTAATGAATAGACCCGCGATACCGTAGAAACACATTACGATCCCTTGTGGAAAAAAAACGATTTGCTGAGATGGGAATAAGGATATCAGATTCCTACCAAAATAACTGGAAGTTCCAACCAATAAAAATCCTAGTGAACCTAAAAAAAGGATACAGGCCCAGCAGAAGTTACTTATTTTTCTAGAACCCGTTATAAGTTCTATCCATATATGTTCTGATCGCCAATTCATACTAGATTAGATCGAGTTTCATTCTATTGGAATTGAGAGAATCATCAAAATGAGTTTTTTGGCTCCCGAAGTAACTTTCATCCGCTAATACTATCACGATGTAAATCATCAATCAGGATTCATTCATCAAATCAGTTAGATAGAACTAACATCTCCACCCATTCAAACTAGCATCACCCTCATTCATATGATCTAGATATATCTATTTACATATCATTATCATACATAATATATATTCTAGATATCCGATCGACCCGTTGAAATCAAAGTCGAGCTATAGATGCATAAACATGGATTTATCCATATGATCATCTATTTACATTTGTGGTTTGTGTCCGAAGTCCGAAGCCGCATGTCGTACCATTCCCATTAAATGAAATGAAAATCTGTATTATGATCCAAAGATTGAAATAAATTGATGAGATTGGAGCCCATCATATCTAGACAATCTTGTTTTTTTGAACAAGGAAAAATAAAGAAACCATTGCAATTGCCGGAAATAATAGGCCTACTAAAGGCACAAAAATAGAGGGTAAGTTGAGATCTGTCATAGAATCGGTGCCTCGGTGTATTTAATTGATACTTCTCTTTGTTATAAAGATATCTATTATAATTATATATTATAATTATAAGTATATTAATATAATATTCTAAGTTATTAGAATATGAGTGCAAAGAATGTGGATCTAAACTAAATAGAAATTAGTGTACTTACCCATCCTTTTCCGGGAAATATATGTATGAGAAGAGAATCTTATTATTCTTATTCCTCCCTTATGTTTCTAAACAAATTTCTTCTCAAGGATTCGTTATAATTTGATCCAACAAGGATTCATATTAAAAATGTATGATTCTCGGGAGATATAGAAGTGTTGCATATTGATTTCTATATCTTAGTTAGGTTGGAACATTTGATATGTAACAAGGGGAAGGGGGCTTTTTTGGATTTCTCTAATTTGGATTTCTCCGAAGGAAAAAGACACTACTTTGATCTTTTATCCTGCTCTGTTGCTAAAGGGTCCGTCCCTGATCTGATTACTCATTAGTAAAGGTAGGATAAAAGAAAAGATGGATCTGGAGAAAAAATCCTCTGAAACTTCTGATTCTTACTACTTCACTACAATTACAAATTGTCTTTATGCCAGCAAAGAAAGCTCCATCCTTGCTACTTAAATTCTGATAAACGAAATGAACTACTTTTTTGCCTACAAATAACTAAATCTATCGCTCTACTACTTTTTTGACTTGAATTTCTTTGGTTCAAGTTCAAGGGCGGGGAAAGAACCCATGGAACTGAAATAACTCACTCGGAACACCTTTTAAAAGATTACGCGGTACGATTGGATCAAATAAACCCTTATTGAATAAATACTCCGCTACTTGTGAACCCTCAGGTACTGTCTTCTTCAATGTTTGTTCAATTACTCTTTTACCCGCGAATGCAATGTAAGCATTGGGTTCGGCAATAATGATATCTCCCAACATACCAAAACTGGCTGTCACTCCACCAGTTGTAGGGGATGTAAGGATTGATACATAGAATAACTTTTTATTGGATTGATAATTGTATAAAGCGGAAGATATTTTAGCCATTTGCATCAAGCTCAAACTTCCTTCTTGCATGCGCGCTCCTCCAGAAGCACACACCATAATAACTGGGAGAGATCTATCAGTAGCATACTCGATCAAACGTGTGATTTTCTCGCCTACTACGGATCCCATACTACCCCCCATGAACTTAAAATCCATAACACCAATTGCTATAGGAATACCATTGAGTTTGCCTATGCCTGTTTGAACAGCCTCAGCCAAACCCGTCTCTATTTGATAAGAATTGATACGATCCCTATAAGGGTCCTCCTCAGAATGAAATTCAATAGGGTCCATAGAGACCATGTTTTCATCCATAGGGGCCCAAGTGCCTGGATCAATCAAAAGTTCGATTCTATCTGAGCTACTCATTTTCAAGTGGTATCCACATTGTTCACAAATATTCATTTTTGAACTAAAAAATTTCTTATAATTTAATCCATAACAATTTTCACATTGAACCCATAAATGTCTGTATCTTTTATTTCTATCTAAATCATTATGTCTTCCGAAATCACTGTCACTAACACCACTAGTTTTTAGATTGGAGCTCCCACGGTCACTACCCCTTTCACTATCGCTACAAATGTAACTATAAATGTAATTGTCACTTGAATTGTTGCTACCATTTGGAATGCAACTATCCATATTGGTTTCAGAACGAATATAACTGTCAATGCAACTATTTATGTGACTCTTCCAACTATGCCTAGTATCATACACGTAATGATCATAAT